AGTACTATTTCTGCATCTCCCTGACCAAATCCGCCTACATTAGGATTACTTGTCAACGGTTGATCCAATTTGATAGATTCGCCTTCTGAAACAAGAAGTTCTGGCCCCGGAGGGATAATATCAACCACTTGACGTCCATCCGACGCATCCGCTATGGTTATTTCGTATCCCCCCTTTTCTTTTCGTAGGATTTTGCTTACTATACCTGATGCTGTAGCATTATAAACTGTATTGTTACTTTTGCTCCCGTCAGGATAAATCTGGCCCCTTCCCCTGTTTCCACCTACGTATATAGGATATTTTAAGAAGTGAATGTCTTTCTTAGTAGCGGGGTCCGGGGAAAGAATAGGAAAGGTGATTTCACTATATTTCTGACCAGGAACAGGGCCTATGACAAGAATATTTTTTTGATTGGGGCGATAGCTCTGAAAAGACAAATTACCCATCTTTTCTTTTATCTCGGGGGAAATACGATCGGGAGGGGCTAATTCAAAACCCTCTGGTAAAATAAGAACAGCCCCCACATTCAAACCTCCCTTTTTACCATTAGCAAGAACTTGTTTCAGTTGCGTATCATAAGGAATTCGAACAACTGCTTCAAATACAGTATCGGGAAGTACCGCTTGCGGAACCTCAATATCCACTGGTTTATTAGCTAAATGGCAATTGGCGCATACAATACGCCCAGTCGCTTCTCGTGGATTTTCATAACCCTGCTGTGCAAAAATGGGATATGCATTTGAAATGGATGTACGAGTTATTATATATATCATGAGCGATGCGGAAATAGATCGAGTAATCTGTTCCTTTATCCAAGAAAAAGTATTTCTAGTTTGCATGGTCCAATCATTGATCCCGAAAATTTCTACAATAAATTGGGGTAGGTCACTAATGGAGTTTCCTATCCACGATTCTGTTATTTACTGGATCCACGATTCTGTTATTTACTGGAATAATTTGACTCGATTAATCTATAGGAATATAGGATGAATCTCCGGGATGGGTAGAAATAGAAAGGGATTTTCAATGGTACAACTGCAAAGTAAGAAACATTATAATTGGATTAGGTAGATCATTTTTCAGTCATTCATTGAATGATAAATCACTACAAGTGACGGAGATACACGATTTAAATAACGGAAAATCCAATATTTTAAAATTGTATCTAGAATGACTGGAAAAGTGGAAACAAGGCCAGATATAATTTGATCATTATGAACAAATCCAAAATCCTTGTAGACAAAGCCAATCATCAATTCCCAACCATGGGGCGAATGAAATCCGATACATAAATCAGTTAATAAAAGAAGAGAAAAAGCTTTTATTGTGTCACTTAAGTTATATAGGAATTCCTGGGCCCAAGAGTTAAGAATAACAAGTTCTTTATTACCCAAAATAGAATAACCACTTAGAATAATGAAACAGATTATATTTGTCGAGAAGTGCAAAATCGTATGAATACGACCCTCGTTTTGTATCTTGATTAATTGGATTGTTTCTTTGTGAATTCCTATACGAAGGTTTTGTAGATGTGTCTCCGAGTATTCCTTGATCATTTCCTCTAAGAAGAGGAGTTCCTCTAATTCTATGAATTTTTCTAGAATACTCTTTTCTTCAATATCATTCAAAAAAGTTTCGGATTGCCTAGTATTCCACCAATTAGTAACCCACGATTCCAGACTTTTTTGAAATAAGAGAGAAATCCACCAGGGCAAAAATACGATAGATACAAGATATAAAAGAGGAGTGAATGCTTTCTTTTTTGCCATTTTTTCATCTGTGAATTGTTAATGAACCCATCTCATTCGTCAACTCTATGTAATCTAATATTTCTTATTTCTCTCACGCATCAATTCTATTACAAGTTATCGAACCTATGAATCTATTCACTATTTTTTATTTGTGATTTCGTAGTTAGGCCTTGAATTAGGCCTTGAATCTAGAAAAAAATACAAAAATAGACGAAAAATTCGAATGAATAAATAATCAAAAAATATTGTTTCCCTATAGTCAAATTTGAAGCACATATCTCCTTTCGATGAATGCCCCGAAAACCACTTTAAATAATGAATATGAATATTATTCAGATTTTGATACGAAAGAACTCCTTTTCTATCATTATATAAAAATCTCTAATATTTCGAAAAATTTTAACTTACTATGAATAGTCAGGGATAGAATAATTGAGGGAATTTTCTGAAAAATATTGTGAAAAATGAGTGGCAAAAAACGACAGAAATTGGCTAGTTATCATTATAAGAGATCCAATTTTTTGGTCATTAAGGAGCACAAAAAGAAGCGTCGAAAAAATGACAAGATATGCTCTATCTGAATCTAAAGTCTCAATTCCAACAATGAAAAAGGGGGGATTCCTTATTTCGAAATGGTTGATTATGAGATATTTCGATTTGTTTATTATTATTTTTTTATTGAGTTGTGGATATTTCGATACATATAAAAGATCCCCAAAAGAGTTTTTTTATACTTGTTCCATATATGTCTGCTTTGACTCGAATGAATGTTCTGAAGAAACCTCAATTAAGTTATGTTCTAGAAAAAGAGGATTCTTGCGTTTTTGCCCTCCTGCTGAAAGCATTCATTTATCGGCTCATTTCTTAAAATACTTCAATTGGTACACGCAAGAAATAGGCCAATTCAGCAGCTTTTTGTTCCATTTCCCGCGGAGTAAAATTCTCATCAGTACGAGTCAATGGAATGGCTCCCTGGCCTCTGATATCCATATAAAGGACACGCCGAGCATAAATACCCTCTTTAACTTCTATTCTGACGGATTGAATATCTTTTATAAGAAATCGGAGAAAGACCCGACGATTTTTTCCAGGAAATCCCCAACGAAAGATACACACTATTCCGTCTTTTATATCAAATCGATCATAACCACTACCTACATTCCACGAAATTGTGCACCACAAATAGGAGCTAATAAAAAGACCCGCGATCCCATAGAAAGACATCACAATTCCTTGTGGAAAAAAAACGATTTCCTGAGACGGAAATAAAGATATCAAATTTCTACCAAGATAACTCGAGGTTCCAACCAACAAGAATCCTAATGAACCTAAAAAAAGGATAATAGCCCAGCAGAAATTACTTGTTTTTCGAGCCCCCTTTATAGGTTCTATCCATATATGTTCTGATCGACAACTCATACTTGATCCCGTTGCTTTTTTGGAATTGAGAGAATACCCCAAATGAATTTGACTTTAGTCCGTTTGTTTCCGAAGTAACTCGCATCAACTAGCACTAGTTTGATGTGAACCTTTAGGAGTAATTCATTAAATTGGTTAGATCTAAACTAATAACATACCCTTCGTATTATCTCACTAAAGATAGCCACATACATATAGATAGACCAACGTTACAGTTCAGCCATCCGCCGATTCGGGTCTATTTGAAAATAGCTAGAACATAGCATTTTCTGGAGACATAAGAATTTTTCGGCGGAAGCCGCTTATACCATATTTATACCATATTTTGCTAAATGGATATCTGTGTTATGATACAAACGTCAATTGAAAAAAAAAGAGATGAGATTTTGTGCCATCGGCTCTAAACAATCTTGTTTTTTTGAACATGAAGAAATAAAGAAGCCATTGCGATTGCCGGAAATACTAGGCCTACTAAAGGGACCAAAACAGAGGGAAAGTTAAGAGTTGTCATAGAATGGGTACCTCGATTTACTATTTGTACCTGTTATTATTATTTAGAATTTATAATATAATATATATCTTATTATATATAAGTATAAGGATATCTTACTTATTATAATTTGATAATTCTAAATTGAAATTATTATTACTTAATATCTATAGATATAAGTATCTATCTAAGTGAGTATATAATGTACTTTCTACATGAAGGATTTGAAAGGATATGGATGATATCTTATTTTATTCATTTTTTGCTCTTGTCTTCGAATTTCATTTATTAAGCAAAAAGTTTCTTAAAAATGAATAAAAATGAATTAGATTCTACTTATTTAGATTCTATTTATATTGAATTGAGGGGTTTGTTAGAATCCCATCCAGTAGGGATTCTTAGTCAAAATAGGATTATCGTAAGATATAGAAAGATAAAAAATTCTATATTTTCTAGAGTTTAATTATATATGACGAGAAGAAGATATTTTTTTTGCCTAATTATAAGAATTTCATCTTTTATCTTGTTAATAGAGGCTTCTTGATCAAATCAATAATAAGGAATATAGAAAAAGGAATATAGAAAAGGGGGCGGATTTTCGATTTTCTGTGACTTTTGATTCTTTATACAATTAGATCTTATGTCAACAAAGAAAACCCCATTCGTCTAATTTTGACTTGGATTCCGATAAACTAATTACTTGTTTGCTCAAAAAAATTGAACTTAATGTTTTAATTTTGATTCAAAGGAAAGAAAGTGTGGAGTTGAAATAACTCGCTCAGAACGCTTTTTAAAGGATTACGTGGTACGATTAGATCGAATAAGCCCTTCTGGAATAAATACTCAGCCGCTTGTGAACCGTCGGGTACTGTTTTATTCAGTGTTTGTTCAATTACTCTTTTACCCGCAAAGGCAATGTAGGCATTGGGTTCAGCAATAATGATATCCCCCAACATACCAAAACTAGCTGTCACCCCACCGGTAGTAGGAGATGTAAGGATTGGTACATAGAATAACTTTTTATTTGATTGATAATCATATAAAGCAGAAGATATTTTAGCCATTTGCATCAAGCTCAAACTTCCTTCTTGCATGCGTGCCCCTCCGGAAGCACACACTATAATAAGAGGTAGAAATTCTTTAGTAGCGTATTCAATCAAACGGGTAATTTTCTCCCCGACGACGGATCCCATACTACCCCCCATAAACTGAAAATCCATAACCGCAATTGCTACGTTAATACCGTCTAGTTGCCCTATGCCTGTTTGAACAGCCTCGGTTAATCCTGTCTTTCTTTGATAAGAATCGATACGATTTTTATAAGGCTCCTCCTCCGAATG